GCTAGTGTAGCTTATCCTCAAAGCATAACACTGAAAATGTTAAGACGGACCCTAGAAAAGTCCCACAAGCACAAAGATTTGGTCCTAGTCTTACTATCATTTCTCGACTAAACTTATACATGCAAGTATCCGCGCTCCGGTGAAAATGCCCTCAATCTTCCTAGTAGAGGATAAGGAGCTGGCATCAGGCTCGTGTCCACGGCCCCAAAACGCCTTGCTTTGCCACACCCCCACGGGATTTCAGCAGTAGTAAACATTAGGCAATCAGCGAAAGCTAGACCTAGTTATAGTTAATTAGAGCCGGTAAAACTCGTGCCAGCCACCGCGGTTATACGAGGGGCTCCAAATGATGGTTATACGGCGTATGGCGTGGTTAACAATTACAATAAAAACTGAGAACAAAATACCTTTAAGCTGTCATACGCTAATAAGTCCATGAAAATCAACAACGAAAGTTATCTCATTATATGTGAACCCACGAAAACCAAGGCACAAACTGGGATTAGATACCCCACTATGCTTGGTCTTAAACTAAGGCGGCACTTATACTAAGCCGCTCGCCAGGTTACTACGAGCGCAAGCTTAAAACCCAAAGGACTTGGCGGTGCTTCAGAACCACCTAGAGGAGCCTGTTCTGTAATCGATAATCCTCGTTCAACCTCACCGCATCTTGCATTCCAGCCTATATACCGCCGTCGCCAGTCTACCTTTTGAGAGACCATAAGTAGGCCCAATAAGTAAAACTTAACACGTCAGGTCAAGGTGTAGCTTATGATGCGGGAAGAAATGGGCTACATTTTCTAGATTAGAATACACGAAAGACACTATGAAACCTGTGTCTGAAGGAGGATTTAGCAGTAAATGGGGAGTAGAGTGCCCACTGAAGCTTGGCGCTGAAGCGCGCACACACCGCCCGTCACTCTCCTCCAAACATTTTATAATTTTTAATAAAACACTTCCGACAATAAGAGGAGGCAAGTCGTAACATGGTAAGTGTACCGGAAGGTGCACTTGGAATAACCAAAATGTAGCTTAATAGAAAAGTATCTCCCTTACACTGAGATGAAGTCTGCGCAATACAGACCATTTTGAGCATTATAGCTAGCCTGACCACACACTAAACCAAACACTATTAAAATAAATATACTTATAATAAAAACAAAACATTTGTTAACTTCAGTATAGGCGATAGAAAGAGAACAAAAGAGCTATAGCAACAGTACCGCAAGGGAAAGCTGAAAGAGAAATGAAACAAATCGTTAAAGCACGACATAGCAGAGATTAAATCTCGTACCTTTTGCATCATGATCTAGTAAGTAAGCCCAAGCAAAATGATTTATAGTTTGACCCCCCGAAACTAGACGAGCTACTTCGAGGCAGTTGAAAGGACCACCCCGTCTCTGTGGAAAAAGAGTGGGAAGACTTCCAAGTAGAGGTGACAAGCCTAACGAGCCTAGTGATAGCTGGTTACTTGAGAAATGGATAAAAGTCCAGCCTCAAAATTTCTAAAAAATATACAAATTCCGTTTAAAAAATTTTAAGAACATTTGAGAGTTATTCACAGGAGGTACAGCTCCTATGAACTGGGAAACAACCCAATAAGGAGGAAAAAGATCATAATTTACAAGGACAAAATCCAAGTGGGCCTGAAAGCAGCCACCTTTAAAGAAAGCGTTATAGCTTAAATAATATATTATTCCGTATATCCGGATAAAATCTCTGAATCCCCTACAAATATCAAGTTATTCTATTTGAGTAGAAGAAATTATGCTAGAACTAGTAATAAGAAAAATGATTTTCTCCTAGCACAAGTGTAAGTTAGAACGGACAAACCACTAACAATTAGACGAACCCAACAGAGGGCCAAATAACGCCTATAATAAAAACAAGAAAACCCTATTAATCTTATCGTAAATCTTACACAAGAGTGCCTAAAGGAAAGACTAAAAGAGAAAAAAGGAACTCGGCAAATCCGAGCCCCGCCTGTTTACCAAAAACATCGCCTTCAGCTTTTCATGTATTGAAGGTCCTGCCTGCCCAGTGACATGAGTTTAACGGCCGCGGTATCCTGACCGTGCAAAGGTAGCGTAATCACTTGTTCTTTAAATGAGGACTGGTATGAATGGCCCCACGAGGGCTCAACTGTCTCTTTTTCTCCGGTCAATTAAACTGATCTCCCCTGTGCAGAAGCGGGCATAAAGACATAAGACGAGAAGACCCTGTGGAGCTTTAGACTAAATCCAAACACTCCTCACTATATTTTACCGTATAGACAAACACAGCGTTATGGCCATAAAGTCTTAGGTTGGGGCGACCACTGAGAACAAATAATCCTCAGCGATGATTGAAGCACAGCTTTATAAACTAAGAATGACAATTCAAAGCATCAGGACACCTGACATTAGGATCCAGACTAATCTGATCAACGAACCAAGTTACCCCAGGGATAACAGCGCAATCTTTTCCAAGAGCCCAAATCGACGAAAAGGTTTACGACCTCGATGTTGGATCAGGACATCCTAATGGTGCATCCGCTATTAAGGGTTCGTTTGTTCAGCGATTAAAGTCCTACGTGATCTGAGTTCAGACCGGAGCAATCCAGGTCAGTTTCTATCTATGTAGTCATTTATCCTAGTACGAAAGGATTGGATAAATGGGGCCTATATTAAAGACACGCCCCCTTTTAACCTACTGAAGCCAAATCAAGTAGATAATAAAAAACATACCCACGCCCTAGAACAGGGTTAGTTAGAGTGGCAGAGCCTGGTAATTGCATGAGACCTAAACCCTCAATCCCAGGGGTTCAACCCCCCTCTTTAACTATGACCTTAATCACATTAATTATTAACCCACTCATATATATTATCCCCATTCTGCTAGCAATAGCCTTCCTCACTCTAGTAGAACGAAAAATATTAGGCTACATGCAACTCCGAAAAGGACCTAACATCGTAGGCCCATACGGTCTCCTCCAACCCATCGCAGACGGTGTAAAACTATTTATTAAAGAACCAGTAAAACCATCAACCTCTTCCCCAACACTTTTTCTACTCACCCCGACACTTGCCCTCACCTTAGCCCTCATTTTATGAATTCCTCTTCCTATACCACTAGCCCTCACAGACCTAAATTTAACTATTCTTTTCATTTTAGCCGTATCAAGCCTATCAGTCTATTCAATCTTAGGTTCAGGTTGAGCTTCAAATTCCAAATATGCCCTAATTGGAGCATTACGAGCAGTAGCTCAGACAATTTCATATGAAGTCACCTTAGGCCTCATCATCATCTCCTTAATTATATTTACAGGGGGATTCACATTAACCACCTTCAATACCGCACAAGAAGCCGTATGACTTATCCTACCAGCCTGACCACTAGCCGCAATATGATTCATTTCAACCCTAGCCGAAACAAACCGAGCACCATTTGATCTTACAGAAGGAGAGTCCGAACTAGTATCTGGATTTAATGTTGAATACGCAGGCGGACCATTCGCCCTCTTCTTCCTGGCGGAATACACTAACATCTTACTAATAAATGCTCTCTCTACAATTCTATTTCTCGGCCCATCATTCAACACATTAACTATTAACCTTAACTGAGCCATCAAAACAATAATCTTAGCATCCATATTCCTCTGAGTTCGCGCCTCCTACCCTCGATTCCGTTATGATCAACTCATACACTTAGTATGAAAAAATTTCCTACCCCTCACTCTTGCTTTAATTACCTGACATATTTCACTACCAATCTCCATGGCAGGTTCACCACCGCAACTATAGGCCCTATGCCCGAAAGTTAAGGACTACTTTGATAGAGTAGAAAATAGGGGTTCAAACCCCCTTAGTGCCTAGGAAAGAAGGACTTGAACCTCCACTAAAAAGATCAAAACTTTCAGTGCTTCCATTACACCATCTCCTAGTAAGGTCAGCTGATTAAGCTTTTGGGCCCATACCCCAAATATGTTGGTTAAAATCCTTCCCCTACTAATGAACCCATACATCCTATCCATCATACTTATTAGCCTAGGATTAGGGACAACCCTAACTTTCGCCAGCTCCAACTGACTTCTCGCATGAATGGGATTAGAAATTAACACTCTAGCCATCATTCCACTTATAGCCAACAATCATCACCCACGAGCAGTAGAAGCTGCAACAAAATACTTCATCACTCAAGCCGCAGCCGCAGCCCTTTTACTATTTTCTAGCCTAATTAACGCCTGACAATCCGGGCAATGAATAATCCAAGACATATCAATACCCATATCTGCACTCATAACCATTGCAATTGCCATTAAACTAGGCGTGGCCCCAGTACATTTCTGATTGCCTGAAGTTATACAAGGAATTAAATTAAATACAGGATTAATCTTAGCCACTTGACAAAAACTCGCACCTCTGGCACTGCTTTATCAAATCTCTAACAACCTAATACCAGAACTCATAATTGCTTTAGGGTTAATATCGACAATCGTGGGGGGATGAGGAGGACTTAACCAAACACAAATCCGAAAAATCATAGCCTACTCATCTATTGCCCATCTAGGCTGAATTATCTCAATCATACACTTCATACCATCCCTCGCCATTATTAACCTAATTATATATATTATTATGACAACAACAATATTCATAATTTTCAACACCCTAAACTCTACCACAATTAATGCCCTGGCCATTAATTGATCCAAATTCCCAGCTCTCTCAGCCATCACCATACTCGCACTCCTATCATTAGGCGGACTCCCACCACTTTCAGGATTCCTGCCAAAATGACTTATTCTTCAAGAACTAACTAATCAAAATCTCGCACTAACCGCCACAGTAATAGCCCTATCAGCCCTACTTAGCTTATACTTCTATCTCCGACTCTCATATTCACTCACCACAACAATTATACCCAACACATACCAACATATACTTAATTGAAACATCAAAACCAAAATCACCTTTATTCTACCAACAATAATAATTATAACTATCGCCATACTCCCAATCTCACCCTCAATTATTTCCATATTCTAGGAGTTTAGATTAGCTAAACCAAAAGCCTTCAAAGCTTTAGACAGAGGTTTAAATCCTCTAACTCCTGTTAACTAGGATTTGCAGGACTTTATCCCACATCTTATGAATGCAACTCAAACACTTTAATTAAGCTAAAACCCTACTAGATGAGTAGGCCTCGATCCTACATACGTTTAGTTAACAGCTAAAAGCTTTAACCGGCAAGCTTCCACCTAGGCTTTCCTCCCGCCGAAACTCTAAAAGGCGGGAGGAAGCCCCGGCAGGCGTTAACCTACGTCTCAGGATTTGCAATCCTGCATGCAACTACACTACAAGGCTTGATAAGAGAAGGGATTAAACCTTCCTTTACAGGGCTACAACCTGCCACTTAAACACTCAGTCATCTTACCTGTGACCATCACCCGCTGACTTTTCTCAACAAACCACAAAGACATTGGCACCCTTGATTTAATCTTTGGTGCCTGAGCCGGAATAGTAGGAACCGCACTAAGCCTCCTAATTCGCGCAGAACTAGGCCAACCAGGAGCCCTAATAGGAGATGACCAAATTTATAATGTTGTCGGCACTGCACATGCATTTGTAATAATTTTCTTTATAGTAATGCCAATCATAATCGGAGGATTCGGTAACTGACTTGTACCACTAATAATTGGAGCCCCAGATATGGCCTTCCCACGAATAAATAACATAAGTTTCTGATTACTTCCACCATCGCTTCTCCTGCTACTAACCTCTTCTGCAGTAGAGGCCGGTGTCGGAACAGGATGAACTGTATATCCCCCATTAGGCGGGAATCTAGCACATGCAGGGGCATCAGTTGATTTAGCAATTTTCTCACTCCATTTAGTCGGTGTTTCCTCAATTCTTGGGGCAATTAACTTCATTACTACAATTATTAATATGAAACCGCCATCCACCTCACAATACCAAACCCCCCTATTCGTATGATCAGTATTAGTCACTGCAGTCCTCTTACTCCTATCCCTTCCAGTATTAGCCGCCGGAATTACAATACTACTAACAGATCGAAATTTAAACACTACCTTCTTTGACCCTGCTGGCGGAGGAGATCCAATTCTTTACCAACATTTATTCTGATTTTTTGGCCATCCAGAAGTATACATTTTAATTCTTCCAGGATTTGGTATAGTCTCTCATATCGTAGCTTACTATTCAGGTAAAAATGAACCTTTCGGTTATATAGGAATAGTATGAGCAATAATAGCGATTGGACTCCTAGGATTTATCGTATGAGCCCACCACATATTTACAGTTGGTATAGACGTTGATACTCGAGCTTACTTCACTTCCGCCACAATAATTATTGCTATCCCTACTGGAGTTAAAGTATTTAGCTGACTCGCTACATTACATGGAGGCGCTATTAAATGAGAAACCCCAATACTATGGGCTCTAGGCTTCATCTTCCTATTGACAGTAGGGGGACTAACCGGTATTATTTTAGCAAATTCATCACTAGATATTATATTACACGACACATACTACGTGGTAGCACATTTCCATTATGTTTTATCTATAGGAGCTGTCTTGGCCATTATGGGTGGTTTGGTCCACTGATTCCCCCTATTTCCAGGCTATACACTTCATCCAACCTGAACTAAAATTCATTTCGGAGTAATATTTATTGGGGTCAACTTAACATTCTCCCCACAACACTTCCTAGGACTAGCCGGAATACCCCGACGCTACTCAGATTACCCAGATGCGTACACATTATGAAATTCTTTATCATCCATCGGGTCTATAATTTCCCTAACCGCTGTCATTATATTTTTATTTATCCTCTGAGAGGCTTTCGCAGCCAAACGAGAAGTACAAACAGTAGAATTAACCCACACTAATGTTGAATGACTTCACGGCTGCCCTCCCCCTTACCACACGTACGAAGAACCAGCATTCGTCCAATCCCCACAAGCTCGAGAAAGGAAGGAATTGAACCCCCTTAAATCGGTTTCAAGCCGACTGCATAACCATTCTGCCACTTTCTTATGAGATATTAGTTAAACCATAACATTGCCTTGTCAAGGCAAAATTACAGGTTAAACCCCTGTATATCTTATCTATGGCCCATCCCACACAACTAGGACTACAAGACGCATCCTCTCCTATTATAGAAGAACTACTACTCTTCCACGATCACGCATTAATAACTGTATTTCTAATTAGCACACTTGTACTTTATATTATTATAACCGCAGTTTCAACAAAACTAACCAACAAACATTTACTTGACGCCCAAGAAATTGAGATTGTCTGAACAGTTATACCAGCTCTAGTATTAATTGCTATTGCCCTACCGTCACTTCGAATCCTTTACCTAATAGATGAAATTAACGACCCTCATCTAACTATTAAAGCCACAGGACATCAATGATACTGAAGCTATGAATATACAGATTACGACACATTAAACTTTGACTCATACATAATTCCCACACAAGATTTATTACCAGGACAATTCCGCCTCCTTGACACAGACAATCGAATAGTTGTCCCCACCGGATCTCCTGTGCGCATACTCATTACAGCCGAAGACGTACTTCACTCATGAGCAGTACCATCATTAGGCCTAAAAATAGATGCGGTGCCAGGACGACTTAATCAAACCACATTCATTGCCACTCGACCAGGAGTTTTCTTCGGTCAATGCTCAGAAATTTGTGGAGCAAACCACAGCTTTATGCCAATTACAATCGAATCAGCGCCTGTTAAATATTTTGAATCTTGATCTTCATCAATACTAGCAGAATCATCATTAAGAAGCTAATAGGGCATAGCATTAGCCTTTTAAGCTAAAAATAGGTGACTCCCAACCACCCTTAATGAATGCCACAACTTAATCCAAACCCCTGATTTACCATTTTAATTTTTACCTGAGCTGTATTTCTGACCATTTTACCCAACAAAGTCACCTCACATAAAATACCTAATGAATTATTAACCAAAGACCCTTCAAACCTCCTTACAGAAATCTGATACTGACCATGACATTAAGCTTTTTGGATCAGTTCGCAAGCCAATCCTTTTTAGGAATTCCACTAATCGCTATCGCCATCCTAATTCCATGAATATTATTTCCATCCCCCTACAAACGATGAATAAGCAACCGACTAATTACTTTTCAATCCTGATTTATTGCTCGCACCACTAATCAACTTATATTACCACTAAACACTGGTGCACATAAATGAGCTATAATTTTAACTGCCCTCCTACTATTTCTAATAACTTTAAACCTCCTGGGTCTATTACCATATACATTTACACCAACCACCCAACTATCAATAAATATAGCCCTGGCCGTACCACTATGACTAGCTACCGTATTAATTGGAATACGAAACCAACCAACACACTCACTAGCCCATCTTCTTCCAGAAGGCACACCGACCCCACTAATCCCCATCCTAATTATTATCGAAACAATTAGCCTCTTTATTCGACCACTCGCTCTGGGAGTACGACTAACAGCAAACTTAACCGCAGGCCACTTATTGATTCAACTAATCTCTACAGCAACCTTTGTTATATTATCTATTATGCCAACAATCGCCACACTCACATTTATTGTACTAGCTTTACTAACTATTCTAGAAATTGCAGTCGCAATGATTCAAGCTTACGTACTTGTCCTTTTATTAAGCCTGTATCTACAAGAAAATGTCTAATGGCCCATCAAGCACACGCATATCATATGGTTGACCCAAGCCCATGACCCTTAACAGGGGCAGTTGCCGCTTTACTGCTAACCTCCGGACTAGCAGTATGATTCCATTTCAAATCATTAACCCTACTAGCAATAGGTCTACTATTAATAATTTTAACCATAATTCAATGATGACGAGACATCATTCGTGAGGGAACATTTCAAGGACATCATACCCCACCTGTACAAAAAGGACTCCGCTATGGAATAATCTTATTCATTACATCCGAAGTATTCTTTTTCCTTGGGTTTTTCTGAGCCTTTTACCATTCAAGTCTAGCCCCTACACCAGAATTAGGTGGCATTTGACCACCAACCGGTATTACACCTCTAGACCCATTCGAAGTTCCTCTTCTTAATACAGCAGTACTACTAGCCTCTGGCGTAACTGTCACATGAACTCACCACAGCCTAATAGAAGGAAAACGAACTGAAGCCACACAAGCACTAACCTTAACCATTTTATTAGGCTTATACTTCACCGCCCTTCAAGCAATAGAATATTATGAAGCCCCATTTACTATTGCAGACGGCGTTTACGGAACAACTTTCTTTGTAGCCACAGGCTTTCATGGACTTCATGTCATCATTGGCTCAACTTTTCTAGCAGGATGCTTATTACGACAAATTCTTTATCACTTTACCTCTTCCCACCACTTTGGCTTTGAAGCTGCTGCATGATATTGACATTTCGTAGACGTAGTCTGACTTTTCCTTTATGTATCAATCTATTGATGAGGATCCTAATTTTTCTAGTATTAAAAAGTACAAATGACTTCCAATCATTTAGTCTTGGCTAAATTCCAAGGAAAGATAATGAATTTAATCTTAATAATAATTTTAATTTCCTCCCTAATCTCAACTATCCTAGCTATCGTCGCATTCTGACTCCCGCAAATAAATCCTGATATAGAAAAACTATCACCATACGAATGTGGCTTTGACCCGCTCGGATCTGCCCGCCTTCCATTCTCCATACGATTCTTCCTAGTCGCCATTCTATTCCTCCTATTTGACCTAGAAATTGCCCTCCTTCTTCCACTACCATGAAGCACCCACTTAGACCCCACTCTTATACTAATATGAGCATTTACCATTATTATTCTCCTGACAATTGGCCTAATTTACGAATGACTTCAAGGTGGATTAGAATGAGCAGAATAAGTCTCTAGTCCAACGTAAGATTATTAATTTCGGCTTAATAGATTGTGGCTCAAATCCACAGAGACTTAATGACCCATATCATATTCACCTTCTCAACCGCCTTTATACTAGGATTATCAGGCCTAACTTTCAATCGCACTCACCTACTCTCTGCCCTGCTATGTTTAGAGGGTATAATATTATCCTTATTTATTGCCCTAGCAATATGATGCACCCAAAATGAGACTATAATATTCTCTTCCGCCCCCCTACTATTACTAGCCCTCTCGGCGTGCGAAGCAGGCCTCGGCCTAAGCCTACTTGTCGCCACTGCCCGCGCCCACGGGTCTGATCACCTTCAAAACCTTAACCTCCTACAATGTTAAAACTACTAATTCCAACCATTATACTATTCCCAATAATTTGGACACTAAATCCTAAATGATTGTGATCAGCTACCACAACACATAGCTTAATTATTGCTTCCTTATCTCTCACACTATTTAAATGCTACTCCACAACCCAATGATCAAATCTTAATTATATACTAGCCACCGACATAATCTCCACCCCTTTAATTATCCTAACCTGCTGACTACTTCCACTAATAATTATTGCTAGCCAAAACCATATATCCACGGAACCCATCAACCGACAACGAAGTTACATTACACTACTAGTATCCCTGCAAGCCCTACTTATTATAGCCTTCAGCGCCACAGAAATTATTTTATTTTATATTATATTTGAATCCACCTTAATCCCTACCCTTATTATTATTACACGCTGAGGAAACCAAACAGAACGTCTTAACGCTGGCATCTACTTCCTATTTTATACTCTAGCCGGCTCACTTCCATTACTAGTTGCCCTCCTATATTTATATAACACAGCCGGCTCGCTGTCATTTATTTCAATAAACTTAATCTCTATCCCCCCTAACACTTGAACCAACACTTTCTTATGAGTAGCCTGCGTAACCGCCTTCCTAGTAAAAATACCTTTATACGGAGTTCATCTCTGACTCCCCAAAGCCCATGTAGAAGCCCCAGTTGCCGGATCAATAATTCTTGCCGCCATCCTACTAAAATTGGGCGGATACGGAATAATTCGAATAACCATTATACTAGAACCTGCAACCAAATCATTAGCCTACCCATTCATTATTCTTGCATTATGAGGAATCATTATGACAGGGTCAATTTGTATACGACAATCAGACATAAAATCCCTAATCGCCTACTCCTCAGTCAGCCATATAGGACTAGTTGCCTCCGGCATCCTAATCCAAACCACATGAGGTTTTACAGGAGCAATTATCTTAATAATTGCCCACGGGTTAACATCATCAGCCCTATTCTGCCTAGCCAACACCGCCTACGAACGAACACACTCCCGAACTCTCCTCCTAGCACGAGGAATACAAATCATCTTACCATTAATAGCGACTTGATGATTTATTATAAGTCTAGCAAACATAGCTTTACCTCCACTTCCCAACCTAATAGGAGAACTAATAATCCTAGTATCTATATTTAACTGATCCAACTGAACTATTTTATTAACAGGTACAGGAACCCTAATTACAGCTAGTTACTCACTATATCTTTATATATCATCTCAACGAGGACCAACCCCCAACAACCTAACCTTTATAGAACTTTCCCACACCCGAGAACACCTCCTACTAACCTTACATATTATTCCAATTATCCTCCTAATAATTAAACCTGAACTTATCTGAGGATGATGTTGATGTTAATATAGTCTAAATAAGACATTAGATTGTGATTCTAATAATAGAAGTTAAACTCTTCTTATTGACCGAGAGATGCTCGCGCACCAAGAACTGCTAATTCTTATTACCTTGGTTAAACTCCAAGGATCACTCGATGCTTTCAAAGGATAATAGATATCCATTGGTCTTAGGAACCAAAAACTCTTGGTGCAAATCCAAGTGAAAGCTATGTCTATCTCCCAATTATCACAAATATTTATAACATGCCTCTCCCTAACAATAATTATTCTCATCCTACCAATCACGTTTTCCTTCATTACGAAACCATCAAACAAATGACCTTTCCAAGTCAAAAATGCTGTAAAATTATCCTTCTTTGTAAGCCTAATTCCATCAATTACTTGCTTAAACTTAAATCTCCAATCCTTTACCATCTACTACCAATGATTTTCTATTTCATCCACAAAAATTAACATTAGCCTACAATTTGATCAATACTCCATAATTTTTATAACAATTGCACTCTACGTAACCTGATCAATTCTAGAATTCGCTATTTATTACATACACACTGACATTTTAATTAACCGATTCTTTAAATACCTATTAACATTTCTAATTGCCATAATAATTCTGGTCACAGCTAATAACATATTCCAACTTTTTATCGGCTGAGAAGGAGTAGGAATCATATCATTCCTACTAATTGGGTGATGATATGGCCGCGCCGATGCCAACATAGCCGCATTACAAGCTGTAATTTATAATCGTGTAGGAGACATCGGTCTCATAATAACAATATCTTGACTTTTAATCAACACTAACTCATGAGATATTCAACAACTATTTGGCCTTACAAAAAATATAGACACAACACTTCCTGCAACCGGACTGCTACTAGCAGCAACAGGCAAATCCGCCCAATTTGGCCTTCACCCATGACTACCCGCAGCAATAGAAGGTCCAACTCCAGTCTCCGCCCTACTTCACTCCAGCACAATAGTTGTTGCCGGAATCTTCCTGTTAATCCGCCTTCACCCACTCATTGAAAACAATAACAATATCCTTACCGCTGCACTCTGCCTAGGCGCAATTACTACCCTCTTCACCGCCACCTGCGCCCTGACACAGAATGACATCAAAAAAATCGTTGGATTCTCTACATCCAGTCAACTAGGCCTAATAATAGTAGCAATTGGACTTAACCAACCCCAATTAGCATTTCTTCACATCTGCACCCACGCATTTTTCAAAGCCATACTCTTCCTATGTTCTGGATCAATTATCCACTCCTTGAATGACGAACAAGACATCCGTAAAATAGGCGGAATTAATAAAACACTCCCATTAACCTCCTCATGCTTAACTATCGGCAGCCTCGCACTGATAGGAACACCATTTCTTGCCGGCTTCTTCTCAAAAGATGCAATCATCGAAGCCATTAACACCTCACACCTAAACGCCTGAGCCCTAGTACTAACACTAATCGCCACCTCATTCACCGCCGTGTACAGCTTACGCATCATCTATTTTGTCTTAATAAATCATCCTCGTACCCTCCCCCTCTCTCCCGTAAATGAAAATAATCCCTTAATTGCTAATCCAATTAAACGCCTTGCATGAGGAAGCATTATTGCCGGATTAATTCTTTGTCAATATATTCTTCCTAATAAAACCCAAACACTTACAATAACACCGATACTAAAACTAACTGCCCTTATTGTATCATTATTAGGACTACTTACAGCATTAGAACTGGCCTCCATAGCAAATAAACAAATCAAAATTAATCCTACAAAATTTACCCATAACTTCTCCAACATACTGGGTTTCTATCCTCATATTATACACCGCTTAATATCTAAATTACCGCTAATACTAGGACAAATCTCTGCTACACAAATATCAGACCAACTATGAATAGAGAAATTAGGACCAAAAGGCATTGCCCACACACAACTTCTCGTTACCCAAAAAATTACACATGTACATAAAGGCCTAATTAAAACATACTTATCAATTATAATACTATCAATCATTATTATCACAATTATCATTATAATTACCTAACCGCACGTAAACAACCACGAGAATATCCTCGAGTTAATTCTAGCACAACTAATAAAGCTATTAATAATACCCACCCAGCAATAAACAACATATAACCTCCAGCATTATATACCTCTGCTACCCCAACATATCGCCGCATGGCCCCAAAATATTCCTCAACATCATCAAATAATTCTATATCCCCAACAAATGCTACCCATGCTACAATAACTAAAAACATATATACTAATACATAAGAAAAAACCTCCCAAGAACCCCACGCATTAGGATAAGGCTCCGCTGCCAATGCAGGAGAATAAGCAAATACTACTAACATCCCTCCCAAATAAATTAAAAAAAGAATTATAGATAAAAAAGTTATACCACATTGCATTAACATTCCACACCCAACTCCCGCTCCAACTATCAACCCAAAAGCTGCAAAATAAGGAGAAGGATTAGATGCTACTGCAATTAAACTAATTAAAAATATTACAGAAAAAACTACCATAAGTACCATAATTCTTGCCAGGACTTTAACCAGGACTAATGACTTGAAAAATCACCGTTGTAACTCAACTACAAAAATCAAATGGCAATCATCCGCAAAACCCACCCTCTAGCAAAAATTATTAACAGTGCATTCATTGACCTACCAGCCCCATCAAACATCTCATCATGATGAAACATAGGCTCCCTACTTGGATTATGCCTAATCGCACAGATTATCACAGGACTATTCTTAGCCATACATTACGTTTCCGATATTAACTCAGCTTTCTCCTCAGTCGCACACATCTGCCGTGATGTAAACTATGGATGACTAATCCGAAACTTCCACGCAAACGGAGCATCCCTATTCTTCATTTGCATTTACTTACATATCGCGCGCGGTCTATATTATGGATCCTACCTCTACACAGAAACCTGAAACATAGGGGTAATTCTACTCCTCCTCACCATAATAACCGCATTTGTAGGTTATGTCCTTCCATGAGGGCAAATATCCTTCTGAGGTGCCACAGTTATTACCAATCTTCTATCAGCAATCCCATACATCGGAGATACCTTAGTACAATGAATCTGAGGAGGGTTTTCAGTTGATAAACCAACACTTACCCGATTCTTTGCATTCCACTTCATTCTTCCCTTCGCAATCGCAGCAGCGTCCCTCGTCCATATTGTATTTCTTCATGAAACAGGGTCAAACAACCCAGTAGGAATTAATTCCGATGCAGACCAAATTCCATTTCACCCTTACTTTACCTTTAAAGACCTACTAGGCTTCATTATCTTACTACTAATTATTATTATATTAGCATTACTTTCACCCAACCTATTGAATGACCCAGGAAATTTTACTCCAGCCAACCCCTTAATTACCCCCCCTCATATTAAACCTGAATGATATTTCCTATTTGCCTACGCAATTCTACGTTCTATTCCCAACAAACTAGGAGGAGTGTTAGCCCTACTATTCTCCATCCTTATCCTAATGTTAGTACCATTACTCCACACCTCAAAAATTCGCAGCGCCACATTCCGCCCGCTATTCAAAATTACACTCTGAATTCTCGCAGCAGACGTCCTCATCTTAACATGAATTGGAGGACAACCAGTAGAAGACCCGTACATTATTATTGGCCAAGCCGCCTCGATCCTTTACTTCTTAATTTTCTTAGTACTTATACCACTATCAGGTTGACTAGAAAACAAAATACTCAACCGCGATTGCCCTAGTAACTTAAAGATAAAGTGTCGGTCTTGTAAACCGAACATGATGGTTAAACTCCATCCTTGGGCTCAAAGAGAAGAGACTTTAACTCCTGCCTTTAACTCCCAAAGCTAAAATTCTACTTAAACTACTCTTTGATCATGTATGTATATAAGACACAATATTTAAACAAACATTACATTATCCCCTACATAAACCATATAACTATTAATCAGGTATTACACCCACCATATCAAAGTACACTACCCTGGTCACTACTACCCCACCTCCCCCCCCAAAATATTACATACTATTAACTATATTAGATTTATATGTATATATTACATTAAATTACTTTCAATATAAACCATTAACTTATATATCCCCAATAATTAATAACAACTAATATGCTCCATGAGCTCCATGAACAACAATTAATCAAGAAATACCTTACTAAAACCACAACATGGATACTAACTACAGCCTTATAAGTACATATATATACTTAACACCTATTAAGCCAGGAATATACATGTAATTTACCATTAAATTATGTACAGCATTCAGGAGAGTCATTCGTTTTCATATTTATCAACAATATTCCATAATAACAGTCTCGTCCGGATTGTAACCACCATCCTAAACGGTTCCACCCTACCCGAACCATCATTATAATCTAAGACTTATTATCCGTGATACACTAACGTTCCATTCCAGAACATTTGGTTCCTAATTCAGGCACATAAATAGATAATTCCCTATACCTGATATTATCGAGGCTATAGTGACTGTACGGAACATGGGTCTCCTGGCACGCGACATGGTTTAAACAGTCCTCGTACGTTCCGCACTGCGGTTGTTTAACCTGATCTGCCTCATTAGCCTTTTTCCTCCTTCACTTTCATCACCTTGCCACGACTGGTTATTCAGATTTTTAGTCAAGGCCCGGTACATTTACTTTGCTTAAGACTTGATCATTCAACCTTGAATGACATACAATTCTTTTACCATTAATTATTCTCTCAAGAGCATAACTACTTTTACATCCCTTGGTGCTTTCTTAATAAATTAAAATTTTAAAACGCGAAAATAGCCTAAAACCCCCTACCCCCTTAAAAAAGACGTTTTTGGACTTTTTGGCCCCGTAAAACCCCGAAAACAGGAAAGTGCCTAGAAACGCAAGAGAATTGTGTTGCTGCAAATCATCTTGCAGTGTTGCACTACGA